TATATCAGGATATTTAAAATTATTGGATCAAACTCAATTATCTGACCTATGTTTTTTATAATTATTTAATGGGGGTTAAACAATTATATTTAAATTATCTTGATATTTTTCATAATTATCAAATTGGGGTAAGATAATTATTTATCTAGATTAATCTAATTTATATCAGGATATTTAAAATTATTGGATCAAACTCAATTAATATAATTGATGATCAATCAGAGTATTATTTATCCCTACTATGGTTTGTAGGAATATGGTTTATCCATTGATGATCAATCAGAGTATTATTTATCCCTACTATGGTTTGTAGGAATATGGTTTATCCATTGATGATCAATCAGAGTATTATTTATCCCTACTATGGTTTGTAGGAATATGGTTTATCCATTGATGATCAATCAGAGTATTATTTATCCCTACTATGGTTTGTAGGAATATGGTTTATCCATTGATGATCAATCAGAGTATTATTTATCCCTACTATGGTTTGTAGGAATATGGTTTATCCATTGATGATCAATCAGAGTATTATTTATCCCTACTATGGTTTGTAGGAATATGGTTTATCCATTGATGATCAATCAGAGTATTATTTATCCCTACTATGGTTTGTAGGAATATGGTTTATCCATTGATGATCAATCAGAGTATTATTTATCCCTACTATGGTTTGTAGGAATATGGTTTATCCATTGATGGTCAATCAGAGTATTATTTATCCCTACTATGGTTAATATTTAATTTAATTAAAAAATATGTTTGTCCCTATTTTATTTTATAAAATATAAAAAATAAATTTAATTTATTTTTATAAAATTTGTAATAAATTGAGATTATAATAATAATGTTCCAAACTATTTATTTAATTCTTTATGTTATTATATTTTATCAAATTAATTTTTGATAAAAAAAATATTGTTCCTATGTATTGTTAATTAATTTAATAATTTTAATAAAAATTAAAAATTTTATTTTATAAAAATATTAAATCTTATTTGGGGGTAAGATTTAATGTTTGATGGGGTTATAAGGTGATGTTTATTGGTTTTTGTTTATAAAAATTAAATTATAAGATAAAGGAAAAGAATAATATATAAAAGAAAAGGAAATCTGATTAGCTGAAGCTATGTAAGAGAGGGCTACCCCCCCATCTATCCATCCATCCTAAGAAAGAAAGTATTTAAACCCCCCTAACCCCCCTTAAAGGGAGAACCCCTAGGTCTAAACAATTAAGGATAACCTATAGTATAAAAGTACGTATTGAAAGGAATTAAATGTAATCTTATGATAATTGATCGGAAGTTGATTAAATAAATTTATGGTTAAATAAATTTACGTCATAAGCGTCAGATATGTAAATATTTATGAAATAGTATCTTATTATAATAGAATTAAATAATAGTCTATTAACCCTAAATGATAATGGTTTAATTGGAGAATTTCTGTTCTAAAGAAATTCATGGTGAAAGTCAATCTAGATATTATGTTATTTATAATCCCGCTATTATCCTAATGAATATGTGAGTATTTATAAGAAAGTATTAAACAATTGAATAATTTAAGAATCTAATTATAATAACTATAGATAATAATAATCAATCTAAAGAATTTCTATTCTAAAGAAATTCACAGTAATAATCAAAATATATAACATGTTATTCATAATCTCATGAACATAGTTAATATTAAGAAGAATATAATAATACATTATATGTAATACTATTACAAATAATAGTATACTCCCCCGGAAGGGGGAGGTATCCTAAGCCCCGGAAGGGGGAGGTATCCTAAGCCCCGGAAGGGGGAGGTATCCTAAGCCCCGGAAGGGGGAGGTATCCTAAGCCCCGGAGGGGGAGGTATCCTAAGCCCCGGAGGGGGAGGTATCCTAAGCCCCGGAGGGGGAGGTATCCTAAGCCCCGGAGGGGGAGGTATCCTATATTTATAGGTTAATTTAAGACTTGCGGATATTTATTCTTAAGATCTATTGCTAAGCTCCTATGATTTGGGGTTTTAATTAAGTATATGATGTTATATAAACTTTATATGTTCCGACAAATAAATTTACTTGATTTTTAATATGTTTTATTCATGCATATGGATTTTATTTTATTAGATGAATATATATAAGTTTTTGCGTGATAAATTTTTTTAAAAAAATAATTTTTTATTCTTAGTTTCTAATTTTAATTATTTATGAAATATATTATTTATTTATAATAAAGATTCATAACAAAAATTGTGCCAGCAGTTGCGGTTATACAATTGTGGATTTTAAATCTTTTTAGTTTATATTAAATTTATGGTTTAATATTTATTTTTATAATTTTTTAGTGAAATATTAATTATAATTATATTATTTTATATTAAAATATAAGAAAGTTAGATTTAGACTAGGATTAGATACCCTATTATTATAACTGTAAAACTATAACTTAATCATTAATAGATATGATCTTTAAATTTAAAGAATTTGGCGGTAATTTAGCTATTCAGAGGAACCTGTCCTTTAATTGATAATCCACAATGAATTTTACTTTTATTAGGTTTATATATCTCTATCATTGAATGTCTTTTTAAGGTTTAAATTTTCTAAATGGTTTTTTAACCTAAATGTTAGGTCAAGGTTTAATAATATAAAAGTAGAGATGGGTTACATTGTTATTATATGGGGAATTATACATGGAAATATATATGAATTTGGATTTGATAGTAAATCACTTTAGAATAAGTTGTTGATATTAGCTCTAGATTATGCACACATCGCCCGTCGCTCCCAACATATGTTGGGATAAGTCGTAACAAAGTAGATCTATTGGAAAATGGATCTAGAATGATTATCGAATTAAGGCTAAAATAGTCATTATTATTTACATTAATAATTTGATTGTGAAATTCAATCTAATTTGATAAGTTTTGTATTAATATTATTTTATAAAATATTAATATTAAAAAAATTATTTTTTGTTTTAGTATAGAAATTGAATTAAATATATGATTTATATTAAATAGTACTGTGAAGGAATTATTAAAATTTTTATAAAAGTAGTTAAATTAAGCTTACCTTTTGTATCAGGGTTTATTAATTTTTTTAATTTAAAATTTATTTTCCCGAAATTTTAAGATATATAACAAAATTACATTTAATGTTTTAAGATTATTATTAATTTTGTTATAGTGAATATATTTTATTCAATTAAAAATATCTGGTTTTTTTATAAATAAATTTAATTTATGATTATTTTAAGTGAAATATTATATTTTGTTATAATCTTCAATTTTCTAGGATAAGCTAGATGATTTTTCTATAAATTAGATTTATATTGAATTTAAGGTAGGTTTAATAATATCCATCATTTATTTTTTTATAATTATTTTTTATATAAAATTTTATATAATTTTGTTTTAGATTTTTATAAAAATTTATATTTTAATATTTAAAATATTGTAATTATGATAAAATTAGTATTTTATACAAATAAAATATAGTAATTCGGCAAATGTTATTTTCGCCTGTTTAACAAAAACATGGTCTTTTGTTTATATAAAAGATCTAACCTGCCCTATGATTTATTTTAAATGGCTGCAGTATTTTGACTGTACAAAGGTAGCATAATCATTTGTCTTTTAATTGAAGGCTGGTATGAATGGTTGGATGAAAAATATACTTTCTTTATTTTATAAAAATAAATTAACTTTTTAGTCAAAAGGCTAAGATTTTATTATAGGACGAGAAGACCCTATAGAGCTTTATTTTCTTTTTATATAATTTTTTTAGTTTTCAATAAGTTTATATATTTATGTTAATTATGTTGGGGTGACAGAAAAAATAATATAACTTTTTCTACTTTTTTCATTTATGTATGTTGTTTTTGATCCTATATTATAGATAATAAGATTAAGTTACCTTAGGGATAACAGCGTTATTTTCTTAAAGAGTTCTTATCGATAAGAAAGTTTGCGACCTCGATGTTGGATTAAAATAAGTGATAGGAGCAGAATATTATTTACTAGGTCTGTTCGACCTTTAAATTTTTACATGATCTGAGTTCAGACCGGCGTGAGCCAGGTCGGTTTCTATCCTTAATTTATTATAAAATCTTAGTACGAAAGGACCAGGTTTTTGGAATAATTTTTTTATTATGATTATATTAATTTTCACTATTTTGGCAGAAAATGTGATAAATTTAGAATTTATTTATGTAATTTATATTACAAATAGTAATTTTCATTGTTAATTTTTTAATTTTGTTGATTTTTATTTTGGTTTCTGTTGCTTTTGTTACTTTATTAGAGCGTAAAGTATTAAGATATATTCAATTACGAAAAGGCCCTAATAAGGTTGGTTTTATAGGTTTATTGCAACCATTTTCTGATGGTATTAAATTATTTTTTAAGGAGCAAACTTACCCTTATATATCTAATTATATGATTTATTATATTACTCCAATTTTTATATTAATATTATCTTTTATATTATGGGTTTTATTTCCTTATTTTATGAATATTTACACTTTTAATTATGGATTTTTATTTTTTATATGTTGTACAGGTATAGGGGTATACGGTGTTTTATTATGTGGTTGATCCTCCAATTCTAATTATGCTTTATTGGGGGGGTTACGTGCTGTTGCTCAGACTATTTCATATGAGGTAAGAATAGCTTTGATCATTATTTGTCTTATATTATATATTTATAGCTACAATATTCTTAATTTTATATATTATCAAAATGGTATTTGATTTATTTTCTTTTCTTTACCTTTATTTTTTTGTTGATTTAGATCTTGTTTGGCAGAAACCAATCGATCACCCTTTGATTTTGCTGAAGGCGAATCTGAGCTGGTTTCAGGTTTTAATGTTGAATATAGAAGAGGGGGTTTTGCTTTTATTTTTTTGTCGGAATATATAAATATTATTTTTATATCTTTATTAACTTGTATTGTTTTTATAGGTTGTAATATCTATTCTATCACCTTTTTTTTGAAATGGGTTTTTTTGGTTTTTTCATTTATTTGGGTTCGTGGTACTTTACCACGTTTTCGTTATGATAAATTAATATATTTAACTTGAAAGATATTTTTGCCTTTATCTTTAAATTATTTGTTATTTTTTATTGGCTTATATTTCTATATAATTAATTTCATTTAATTTAGTGAAGTTAATAAAGGAATTAAACCTTTTTCTTATATTTTCAAAATATATGCTTTTAAAGCTTATTAACTTAAATGTTTTTATCTCAGAATTTAAGTAAGATTGGGTTGATTATGAAATAGGAGAAATAAGTAATTGTTAATAATTGTCCTGTGAAAATATAGGGTTCTTCTGCGGGTCGTGCTCCAATTCATGTTAATAATAGTAAATTTATCACTATTGCCCAAAATAATATTTTATTTATTGGGTAAAAATTCATTCTTTGGAATTTGTTTTTGTTTGTAAAGGGTAAAATTATAATAATAATAATTGATGCAATCATGGCAATAACTCCTCCTAATTTGTTAGGGATTGATCGCAAGATTGCATATGCAAATAGGAAATATCATTCTGGTTGAATGTGTACTGGGGTTACTAGAGGGTTAGCCGGGATAAAATTTTCTGGATCTCCTAGCATTTGAGGCTCTCATAAATTTAATAAAATAAACATAAATAGGGTGATTATTATCCCTATATAATCCTTGATTCTAAAATATGGATGAAACGGGATTTTATCATAATTTCTATTTAATCCCATTGGGTTATTAGACCCTGTTTGGTGTAGGAAAAGTAAGTGAATTATTACTAATGCAGCGATTACAAATGGTAATAGGAAGTGTAAGGTGAAGAATCGATTTAGGGTTGCATTATCTACTGAGAATCCTCCCCATAATCATTTTACTAAATCATTTCCTAAATAAGGTAGTGCAGATAATAAATTAGTAATCACTGTGGCTCCTCATAGTGATATTTGCCCTCATGGTAGTACATAGCCTAAAAATGCTGTTGCTATAACTATTAATAATAAAATTACTCCAACTATTCATGTCATAATTAATTTATAGGATGAATAATATATACCTCGTCCTACATGTATATATAAGCAAATAAAGAATATTGATGCTCCATTAGCATGGAGATTCCGAAGTAGTCATCCATAATTAACATCTCGACAAATGTGCATAACTCTTGAGAATGCTAGTTCAATATTTGGTGTATAATGTATTGCTAAAAATAATCCTGTCAAAATTTGGATCATTAAACATATCCCTAATAGGGATCCAAAATTTCATCATAATGAAATTCTTCTTGGTCTAGGGAGATCAATTAGGGAATTATTTATAATTTTGATTAATGGGTGTGTTTTTCGTATAGGTTTATTCATATTAAATTTTTAATCGTATTGGTCCTTCAAAAATTCTTACAAGTCAAGTTGAGACAATTATGGTTAATAATAAATATGATACTAATATTATGATTAAATATATGTTTTCTATATTGAATATTTTATTTAAAATAAATATTTCATTTATTATTTCTATTCTTAAATAATTATTTTTAATAATTATTTTTTCTTCTAAGAATAGAAATAATAACCCTCTTAGGGTTGTAAGTCTTATCAATATCCATATTGATATTTTGTTGATAAACTTTTCGTTAGAGGCGATACTTGATATATAAATGAATAGTACTAATATTCCTCTTAATATTCTAATTAATAGAATATATGATATTCAGAATGTGTTTATTAATATTCCTGTTATCACTGATGTAAGTAGGGTTTGAATAATCAATAGAATTCCTATTCTTAGCGGGTGTTTTATTAGAATTATTATAAATCTTACTGATAATATTGTTACTATAATTAGTGTAATGCAGTTGATAGTTTAAAAAAAATATTAATTTTGGAGATTAATGATGGGAATTTTCTTTCAATTGAAGTTTTAAAGGTTTAGATTTACCTATTTATGATTTACAAGATCATTGTTTTTTTTAAACTATTAAAACTTATTTTAATATATTTTTTATATAATATAAATTTTATATTGTTTTTTATATTTGTTTCTGGTTTGATTGTTTTTTGTTCTATACGAAAGCATATATTGTTAACTTTATTGAGATTAGAATATATTGTTTTGTGTGTATATATTTTTATGATTATTTTTGTATTAGATTTTTTGGGTGATATATATTTAATTTTAGTCTTTTTGACTTTTTCAGTTTGTGAGGGTGTTTTGGGGTTGTCAATTTTAGTTACTATTATTCGTAGATATGGTAACGACCAAGTTACTACTCTTTTTATATTTAAATGATAAAATTGGTTTTTTCATTAAGATTTTTGGCTCTTTTTGTCAATTTTTTAAATTGATATATTTTATTATTATCTTTGATGGTAATGGTTTTTTCTTTTATTAATTTAAATATAATATTATATTGATATAGAATATCAAGATATTTTTTGGGTGGTGATATTTTATCTTTTTCTTTGATTATTTTGAGAATTTGGATTGTTTTTTTGATGGTTTTTTCTAGATCTTCTTTATATAGGAATTATACTTTTAATTGTGAATTTATATTTGTGAATATTTTGTTGTTATTATTTTTAGTTTTTTCTTTTAGTGTTAATAGTTTATTTTTATATTATTTATTTTTTGAATGTAGATTAATTCCTACTTTGATTTTGATTTTTGGCTGGGGTTATCAGCCGGAACGTTTAATAGCTGGTTATTATTTGTTATTTTATACATTGTTTTTTTCTCTTCCTATATTATTAGGTATTTTTTATATTAATGATTTTTGTTTTGGGGTGTTTTATTTTCTTATCAAGATTCCTTATAATTTTTATTTATATCTTTCAATGTTGATGGCATTTTTGGTGAAAATGCCTATGATTTTTATTCATTTTTGACTTCCAAAAGCTCATGTTGAGGCACCTATTTCTGGTTCAATAATTTTGGCTGGAGTTCTCCTTAAATTAGGTGGATATGGTATTATTCGTGTATTTTTTTTTTTAAAATATTATGGGTTAAATTATGTATTTTTATCTTTGAGTTTATTTGGGATTTTTATAGTAGGTATTTTATGTATATTTCAGGTTGATATAAAATCTTTGATTGCCTATTCTTCGGTTGCTCATATAGGTATAGTAATTTGTGGTTTAATATGTATGAATATATTGGGTATTATTGGTTCATTGATTTTGATGATTGGTCATGGTTTATGTTCTTCTGGTATGTTTTGTTTAGCAAATATTGCTTATGAGCGGACTTTTTCTCGAAGAATTTTTATTAATAAGGGTTTATTAACTTTTATGCCTAGAATATGTTTGTTTTGGTTTTTGTTGATAATTAATAATATGGCTAGACCTCCCTCAATGAATCTGATGGGTGAAATTTTATTAATTAATGGGATTATATCTTGGAGATATATTTCTTTTTTTTATTTGATATTTGCTTCTTTTATAGGATGCATATATAGTATTTATCTATATTCTTCTATTAATCATGGGGTTATTTATAAGGGTTTGTTTTGTGGTTTTTATGGTTATTATACCGAATATTACTTGTTATTTTTACATTGATTTCCTTTAAATATCTTTTTTTTAAAAATTGATATTATTTCTTTAATGGTTTTTTATCTAGGTAGTTTAATTTTAGAATTATAATTTGTGATATTATAGGTATATTTATATCCTGGATCATTTTTATTTATTTATATTTATTTTATATAATTTTTGGCTTATTATTCATTTTTGGTGTTTTGATATTTTTTTTAAGTTTATATTTTATATTGTTTGATTATATAATTTTTATGGATTGGGAAATTTTGACAATTAATTCTTTCTCTATTTCTATATCTATTATTATGGATTATATATCTTTTATATTTATGGGTTTTGTATTGCTGATTTCTTCAATGGTTGTATTATACAGATATTCTTATATATATGATGATATATATAAAAATCGATTCTTGATTTTGGTTTTAATGTTCATTTTATCAATAATATTTATGATTATTAGACCTAATATGATTAGAATTTTGTTAGGTTGGGATGGTTTAGGGTTGGTTTCTTATGCATTGGTTATTTATTTTCAAAATAATAATTCTTATAATTCGGGTATATTAACTGTTATGACTAACCGAATTGGTGATGTGGCTATTTTGATATGTATTGCTTGGATGATGAATTTTGGTAGTTGAAATTATATTTATTATTTGGGATTTTATGATATTTATATAAATAATATTATTATTTTTTCTATTTTGGCTGCTTTTACTAAAAGTGCTCAAATTCCTTTTTCTTCTTGACTCCCAGCAGCTATGGCTGCTCCTACCCCGGTTTCTGCTTTGGTTCATTCTTCAACTTTAGTAACTGCGGGGGTATATTTAATAATTCGTTTTAGTTCAATATTATATAATATTGATTGTACTTTTTTTGTTATTTTATCTATGATGACTATGCTTATGTCTGGTCTTGGCGCTAATTTTGAGTTTGATTTGAAAAAGATTATTGCTTTATCTACTTTAAGTCAATTAGGGTTAATGATGATGATTTTGTTTTTAGGTTTTCCTAAATTAGCATTTTTTCATCTCTTAACTCATGCTTTTTTTAAGGCATTATTATTCATATGTGCTGGTATAATTATTCATGTAATGAATAATTCCCAGGATATCCGTGAGATAGGGTACGTTATTAATATAATACCTTATACATCTTCTTGTTTTATTATCTCCAGATTTTCTTTATCTGGTTTACCTTTTTTATCAGGGTTTTATTCCAAGGATTTAATTTTGGAAGTTTTTTCAATTAATAATATAAATTTCATTTATTATTTTATTTTTATGATTTCTGTCATATTCACTGTGAGTTATAGAGTTCGTTTAATGAATTATTTAATATTCATGGGTTCAGGTAATTATGTCTTTCAATTATATTATGAGGATAAAAAGATAATATTTTCTATAATATTATTAACTTTTTTTTCTATTTTTTTAGGGGTTGTTTTGATATGATTAATATTTAAAACACCATTTTTTATTTTTATATTTTTATATATAAAACTTATACCTTTATTTTCTGTTTTTTTAGGGTTGTTTTTTGGTTATTTATTTTTTAAAAAAAATATGAATAATTTCAATATATTTTTTGGTTTATATTTTATGGGTTCAATATGATTTATACCTATTTTTAGTACTTATGGGTTATATAAATATTTTATATATACTTCTCGTGTATATAGAAAATTAATCGATATAGGATGGGGGGAATATATTTTTTCTAAAAGTCATGTTAAATATATATATATTATTAGAAAAATTAATTATATTTTTGAGGAAAATAATATTAAATTATTTATAATTTCTTTTGTTTTTTTTATGATTATAATGATGATATATTTGAGTAGCTTAAGAAAAGCTTAATATTGAAGATATTAGGATGGAATTATCCCTTAAATATTTATAAGGAAATATTCCTATTTTTTCATTGAAAATGAAATGTTTTTATAAACTATATAAATAAGAGAAAAACGGGATTTAACCGCTTTAAAAGGTAGTTAGCAGCTCCTTTTAGATACAACATTCTCTTTTAGTTAGAATATATATTCAATATTTTCATTAACAATGAAATGCCTCTTTTTGGCTTTAACTAAAAGTAAGGAGAATAATTCTCTAAATTTTAGGTCGAAACTAAATGTAAATATTACTTCACTACTTTTTATGAGGAAGATCAAGTTGATACTTTTTAATTGCAAATTAAATGTTATTGTTAACTACATCCCCTAGTTGGCTCATTCTAGGATTCCATTTTTTCATTCGTGATATAATCCAATAATTAAAATGACTAAGAATATGGTTGATGTTATAAATCAATATATTATATTTCTTGTTTTGATTGTGATGATTATCGGTAAGATAATTACAATTTCGATATCGAAGATTAGAAATAGGACTGCAACTAAGAAAAATTGTGAGGAGAAAGGTACTCGTGATGATCTTTTTGGGTCAAATCCACATTCAAATGGTGATATTTTTTCGCGATCTATTATTGATTTTTTTCTAATCAATATGCATAAGGTTATTATAATAATTGATAAGATAATTGTTATTATAATTGATATAGTAATTTTTAGTATTACTTTTTCTTAAAAAGATCTTTTGATTGGAAGTCAAATATAATTATTTATACTAAAAAAGTATCTACCTCATCAGTAAATAGTAATATATAAAAATAGTCATACTACGTCTACAAAATGTCAATATCATGCAGCTGCTTCGAATCCAAAATGATGTTTTCTGGAAAAATGATATTTTATATGTCGAATTAAGCATATTAAAATAAATGTGGTCCCAATTATTACATGAATCCCGTGGAATCCAGTAGCCATAAAGAAACATGATCCATAAATTGAATCTCTAATTGAGAATATTGCTTCATAATATTCGTATCCTTGAAGTATAGTAAAATATAGCCCTAAAATTACAGTTAATATTAAGCCTTGGGTGGTTTGTCTGAAATTTTTTTCTATTAATGAATGATGTGCTCATGTAATAGTGATTCCTGAGCATAGCAGGATTATAGTATTTAGTAATGGAATTTGTATAGGATTAAATGTTATAATTCCTTTAGGTGGTCATAGTATACCAATTTCGATGGTTGGCGATAGTCTTCTATGGAAGAATGCTCAGAAAAATGATACAAAAAATAATACTTCAGAAATAATAAATAAAATTATTCCTAATTTTAGTCCATGTACTACTTTTAGGGTATGTTTTCCTTGGAATGTCCCTTCTCGTACGATATCTCGTCATCATTGATATATTGTTAATAATAGGATTGATACCCCTAATATAAATATTGAAATATTATTTTTATGGAATCATATAACTATACCAGATACTAATGTCAATGCTCCAATTGATCCTGTTAATGGCCATGGTCTATAATCCACTAAATGGAATGGGTGATTATGTTTTCTCATAATTTACTTCTCTAGAATATAGTGTTGTTAACACTGAAAATACATATGCTTGAATAATTGATACTGCGGTTTCGAAAATTATTAATCTAAATTGAATTAATAAAATAAATGGTATGATTATTGCTCTTGAGTTTGTTATATTATTTCCTAATAGACTTATCAATAAATGCCCAGCAATTATGTTTGCTGTTAATCGCACAGCAAGTGACCCGGGTCGGATTAGATTTCTAATAGTTTCAATTATTACTATAAATGGTATAAGAGGGGCTGGTGTTCCTCTTGGAATTAAATGTGCAAATATTTCTTGAGATTTGTTTATTCATCCGAATATCATTAATCTTAATCATATAGGTAACGCTAAAGTTAAGGTAAATACTATATGTCTTCTTCTTGTGAAAATATATGGTAATAACCCTATTATGTTATTATATAAAATAAATATAAATAATCTAATGATTATTAATCTAATTCCACTTGATTTTATTCCTAATAATATTTTAAATTCTTTATATAAAATATTGCATAGTTTTTGGTTAATTCTTGATAGTCGATTAGGTAATAGCCAATATATTGATGGTAAAATTATTAATCCAATAAATGTTCTTGATCAGTTTAGTGATATTTTTATGCTTGTTGCTGGGTCGAAAGTTGAGAATAAATTTGCTATCATATTCAATTTATATTTTTAATATTTTTATTTTTTTTTTTATCATTTTTTGACAAATTACAAATGATAAAAAAATATATAATGATTATATATAATATATAAAATATAAAAAATATTATGAATAATGTTGTTCATCAAATTGGGGATATTTGGGGAATTAAAAAATATTTATAATAAATATTTTTAATTTGACAAATTAATGTTTTAATTAAACTAATTTCTTGGCCATTAAAAGTAAGTGATAATTACTATATTTTGGTTTAAAAAACCAATGCTTTCTTTCAGCCACTTAATGTTAATTTGAATTTAATCAGTTTATAAATTGATTAATTGAAACTCTTTCAATTACGATTGGTATGAATCTGTGGTTTGCTCCACAAATTTCAAAACATTGCCCATATATTAGTCCTGGTCGGTTTATGTTTATTCTTCCTTGATTTAATCGTCCTGGTGTGCCATCAATTTTGATTCCCAAACTTGGGATGGTTCATGAATGAATTACATCGGATGATGTAACTAAAATTCGGATAGTTGATTTTATAGGTAAAACAATTCGATTATCTACTTCAAGTAATCGGAATTCATTATTTTCTAATATGTTAGTTGGTTTTATATATGATTCCATTTCGATATTTTTGATATCTGAATATTCATATGTTCAATATCATTGATGCCCAATTGCTTTAATAGTTATTATTGGATTATTAATTTCATCCATTAAATATAGAATTTTAAGTGATGGGATTGCAATGAATAATAGGGTGATTGCTGGTATTATTGTCCAAATTAATTCAATTGTTTGTCTTTCCAATAAGTATCGATTGATTAATTTATTATATATTGTTGTTGCTATAATATATGATACTATGATGGTAATTATGAATAGGATTATTATGGTATGGTCATGGAAGAAGATTAATTGTTCTATTAATGGGGAATTTGCATCTTGTAATGATAAATTTGATCATGTTGGGATTTCTAATGAAAGATATATCTTTATATATGAATCTTAAGTTCATGGCACTTATTCTGCCACATTAGAATCTTCTAATAATAGGTAATTCAGTATATGAATGTTCAGCAGGAGGTGTATTTTGTATCCATTCTATTCTTCTTGGTAGATTTTCTTGGAAAATTATTGTTCGTTTTGAAATGATTCTTTCTCATATAATGATGATTAATATGATTACTGCTATTAGTGAAATTCTAGACCCAATTGATGAAATTACATTTCATGTTGTGAATCTATCAGGGTAATCTGAATATCGCCGTGGTATTCCTCTTAACCCTAAGAAATGTTGTGGAAAAAAGGTTATATTTACTCCAATAAATATGGTTATGAATTGGATTTTTAATCATTTTGGGTTTATGGTTAATCCTGTGAATAATGGGTATCATTGGATAAATCTTCCAATAATGGCAAATACGGCTCCTATTGATAATACATAATGGAAGTGTGCTACTACATAATATGTATCATGAAGGATGATATCAATTGATGAATTAGCTAAAATTACTCCAGTAAGACCTCCTATTGTGAATAGGAAAATAAATCCTAATCTTCACAGTATAGGTACTGAGTAGTTAATATTATTTCCATGAATAGTTGCTAACCAACTGAAGATTTTGATACCTGTTGGTACAGCAATAATTATGGTAGCTGATGTGAAATATGCTCGTGTATCTACATCTATTCCTACTGTAAATATATGATGTGCTCATACGATAAATCCTAGTAGCCCAATTGTTATTATAGCATAAATTATTCCTAATGATCCAAATGCTTCATTTTTTCCTCTTTCTTGTCTAACAATATGTGAGATTAGCCCGAATCCTGGTAAAATTAAAATGTATACTTCGGGGTGTCCGAAAAATCAAAATAAATGTTGATATAGGATTGGATCTCCCCCTCCTGCTGGATCAAAAAATGATGTATTAAAATTTCGATCTGTTAATAATATGGTAATAGCCCCTGCTAATACAGGTAAAGATAAAAGTAATAATAATGCGGTGATTCCCACCGATCATACAAATAATGGAATTCGTTCTGCATTTATCCCTATGGGTCGTATGTTAATAATTGTTGAGATAAAGTTTACTGCTCCTAAGATTGATCTTACACCTGCTAGGTGTAGTGAAAAGATTGCTAAATCTACTGATGCTCCATTATGGGAGATATTTGCTGATAATGGAGGGTATACAGTTCATCCGGTCCCTGCTCCATTTTCGACAATTCTACTTATAATTAATAATGTAATTGATGGGGGTAGTAGTCAAAATCTTATATTATTTATTCGTGGGAATGCTATATCTGGTGCACCAATTATTAAAGGTACTAATCAATTTCCAAATCCTCCAATTATGATTGGTATAACTATGAAGAAAATTATGATGAAAGCATGGGCTGTAACTACAACATTATATGTTTGATCATCTCCAATAAATGATCCAGGTATTCCTAATTCAATTCGAATAATTCATCTTAGTGATGTACCTAATATTCCTGCTCATATTCCAAAAATAAAATATAGAGTGCCAATATCTTTGTGATTTGTTGAGAATAATCATTTATTCATGATAAGGTGGCTGAATTTTAGGTTATAAATTGTAAATTTATGTATGGTATAATATACCTCTTATCAGGCTTTATATTCAATATATGATATTAGATTGCAATTCTAAAGTAGTGTTTTACACTAAAGCTTATATATCTTATATATTTATAACTTTGAAGGTTATTAGTTTTTTTAACTTAAAGCTTTATATAAAGTTTATTAATAAGATAAATAAAGGGAGTATTATATTAATATATAATATATTAGTTGTTGATGTTTTGCTTATTTTATTCAAAATAACTCATTTTTGTGAATTTCTTGCTATTATATTAATAGATCTAATTATTCGTATATAATACGAAAGTGTCACTATTGATGACAATATTATCACTGTTAATATTATTATTTCATTTGAGATAATTATATATTCGATAGTTATTCATTTTGGTATGAATCCAATAAAAGGAGGTAATCCTCCTATTCTTATTATTATAATTATAAATGATAACTTTTCTGTTATTCTTAGGGATTTGATGTTAAATTGATTAATATATATAATATTATATTTACTTAAATTTATACATATTGGGATGATTATTAATGAATATAGTATTATATATATTATTCATAATTTTTTATTAATTATAGCAGCTGCTATCATCCAACCTACATGATTGATAGAGGAATAAGCTATAATTTTTCGGATTGATGTATGATTTAGTCCTAAAATCGCACCTATGATGGTGGATAATATAATTATCATTATTATTAATTTGTTGTTTTCTATAATCAATGATAAAATATATATTGGGGCAATTTTTTGTCATGTTATTAATATAACACATATATTTCATCTAATTTTAGATATTATTTCTGGGAATCATATGTGGAATGGGGGTATTCCTATTTTTATTATTATGGTAATTATAATAATAATTTTTACAATAGAGGTATTATTTATATTAAAAAATATATATTTATATATTAGAATAATAATAATGAAAATGGTAGATGCCATTCTTTGGATCAGAAAATATATTATTCTTCTCTGAGAAAGAAAGTTATTTTTTGATTTAAATGTTAAGGGGATAAATGATATAAGATTAATTTCTATTCCTATTCATATATTTAATCAATTTCTTGAACTAATAACAATAATGGTTCTAATAATGGTTATTATTATGAATAATATTTTTCTTGATGTTTTTATAATTAAAAAGAAGAAGGTGATCTTCTATACTTAGGGTATGAACCTAATAGCTTATTTTAGCTTATCTTTTTTATATTTTGTTGTATGATGCATTTAGAGTTTTGATCTCTACGGATTTAGTTTAATTCTAAAAAATATAATAAGAGTATATAAATACATTATCTATCCTATCAAGATAGTCCTTTTCATCAGGCATCTTATT